CAGTCAAAGGGGGATCGATTCCGCAAAAGATGGGATCAGTAAATGGAAAACTACTGATATTTCATCTTTGTAAGATCGTCAATATTGTACCGAAGGCGTATTTAGAGTAGACCGAATCAGTATAACTATCCTTCTGCTGACACAGCAACGCTCTTTGTTTGTATCAATCAGTATCGAAAAGAAGTGGTACATAATTCCTCTCTTCTTTTCTTATTACTTGTCTATGCTATGGTGAACCGCGTGTCATTCAATAGAAAATTCTCTCTGTATGTAGTATAGGATGTGAGTCGACGGGTTATAATTATTTATGAAAGAGATTCTCATATTCCCACAATTCAATTAGGTACAAAATCTAGAAACTCCCCGTTCATGGTTTTAGAAAAAGAAAAGAAATGATCAAAATGGCATTTTTTTTTTTCAATTCAATTCTTTTTTTTTCATAGTTACTCAAAAAGTATTTTTGAGTAATAAAGTGACACGGGACTGTTCTAATTGCTATTTTGACTTTATACTTGTTTATACTTGACTCATCAGTTGCTCGCGGAATCCGTTGATTCGAAATCACGGGATCGGTAGATGTCACAGAGGGTGAATTAATGAGGGTGAATTAATCTTTTTTTCTACCTCTGCTACTCCATCTTTGTTAGTGCCGTCTAGAATGCTTATGAATCAAGAACTTTCAATTGGAACCGATTCTGTCAATTGGTAGTTTTTTATCATCATATCTTACAAAAATGGAAACTTAGGTAAGTGCTTTATAAACATATGTAAAAAAAAAAAAGAACGTATCTCATTTAGCTCTTTCATGCCTACTATAACTAGTTATTTCGGTTTTCTACTGGCTGCTTTAACTATAACCTCAGCTCTATTGATTGGTTTGAGCAAGATACGACTTATTTGAAATTAGTTGAATGAACAATAGAAATGAATATTTCTGTGAAATTCCAGGTATTCTATAGTCCCTTTCGAACCCGATTGACAATTCTTGTTTATTGAGATTCATGAGCGATTTGGATTAATATTTATTAATAGATATTACCTCTATTTTTCTCCCCTTTCAAACAACTTGAAATGATTGAAGTTTTTCTATTTGGAATCGTGTTAGGTCTAATTCCTATTACTTTGGCCGGATTATTCGTAACTGCGTATTTACAATACAGACGCGGCGATCAGTTGGACCTTTAATTGAGTAACATCTCTTTTTTTGTTTTTGATTGACCTCCTCCTAAATCTGCAGGAGGTCAAATGCAGGTTACAGTTCAAGTTAATGAAGTTATTTTATTTTATTGTAATTGTAATTCGACATTCCAATTACAGGAACAGAATCACGCTCTGTAGGATTTGAACCCACGACATCGGGTTTTGGAGACCCGCGTTCTACCGAGCTGAACTAAGAGCGCTTTCTTATGGGAGGAGATACGACTGTAAAGAGAAGGACTATTTTTTTTTACCCCCACCCCCAATATGCATGCATATAGTATTATATAATGAAAATGAAAGATTATGCCCCCAATTTTTGTCGATCCAAATTGATCCATCATTACTGCCCGTAAGAGAAGTAATAGGTAGGGATGACAGGATTTGAACCCGTGACATTTTGTACCCAAAACAAATGCGCTACCAAGCTGCGCTACATCCCTTTCCATTATTATACAGCGTCATTCGTCATTGTAGAGAATACCTGTCTTGTTTTCCACATCGTTATTTCCTATATCTATATACAAGAGAATTCATCTTGCCATTTCTTCTTTTTGGTCTCATATCATATAATAAGAGAATTATATACAGATGAAACCTAACGTATAAGTAAATGAATATTTATTGGTAATGCTCAGGAAGAAAAGAAGGGGGTCATCTTTTTCGATTTTAGGAACAATTCATCTACCGGATCATTCTACATATCCATTTTTAGGGGTTCTACGTACAAATACAAGTGATCTTTAACTATATAACTATAGTTATAATATAGTTATATATAATCTATCTGGTAATAATTGTATTACAATAAAGAAGGAGGATTTTCAATGCGAGATCTAAAGACATATCTCTCCGTGGCACCTGTGCTAAGTACTTTATGGTTCGGGTCTTTAGCGGGTCTATTGATAGAGATCAATCGTTTATTCCCCGATGCGTTGGTATTCCCCTTTTTTTAATTCTAGTTATTGACATGGGAAGGGATAAAGAAGAAAAAGATTAGAGATAGAATAAACTCTCTATGACTGTGACTAATTTCTCCCGTTTTCATTTTTTGAGTTTTAGTATGGGAAAGGAAGGAAAGAAAAAGAATAAAAGTGGATTGAATGAATCCCAGCGAAACTTGGGTTCAGGATAGAATTAATAGGGGGAGAGCCGAACTAGAAATATGGATCTAGGGGGTTCGAGACCATACAATATATTATATTAAATGAAATACTGGGATTAGAGAATAGTTGATAGTTAGAAAAAATCGTATTACTTATTTTATGATTACTCTATTGATTGAAACGAAATCTTTCATAATTGGATTTCAAGTTAGCAACTTCCATTTTTTTGTTCCTTTCTTCTTATTGGATTATTGGATTCGGATCGAAAATGGAAGAGTTGAGTGAATCCAAAATCCAAAGGAGGTTCATGGCCAAGAGTAAAGAAGCCAGGGTAAGAGTTATTTTGGAATGTACCAGTTGTGCCCGAAAGGGTTTCGATAAAAAATCGAGGGGCATTTCCAGATATATTACTCAAAAAAATCGAAACAATACACCTAGTCGATTGGAATTGAGAAAATTCTGTCCTTATTGTTACAAGCATACGATTCATGGGGAGATAAAGAAATAGATTGAGCAGAACATCAGTGCCCCTTTTCCAAGTAACAGGAAGAAGCTAAAAAATATAAATAATAAATAAATAAATAAAATCTAATTAAATAATTTAAAATGAAATTAGAATTTAATTAATATAATTATAATTAAATTAATAATATAATATAATTATTAAATAAATATTAAATATTTTAAATTCTAAAAATGAAAATAAAAAATAAACAATATATTATATTGTTATACATATATTATATTGTTATATTATTATTATATTATTTATATTATTATAATAATAATATAAAATAAACTAAAAATAAACTATAATATAAAATAAACAAATCAAGTCCTCTTTCGGTCGGATCCGAAATGAATGAAGAAATAAACTAGGATTTTAGAGATAAGAAATAAACCATGGATAAATCCAAGCGACCCTTTCGTAAATCCAAGCGATCTTTTCGTAGGCGTTTGCCCCCAATTGGATCGGGGGATCGAATTGATTATAGAAACATGAGCTTAATTAGTCAATTTATTAGTGAACAAGGAAAAATATTATCTAGAAGAGTGAACAGATTGACTTTGAAACAACAAAGATTAATTACTATCGCTATAAAACAAGCTCGCATTTTATCTTCATTACCTTTTCTTAATAATGAGAAACAATTTGAGAGAGCCGAGTCGTTCCCTAGAACTACCGGCCCTAGAAACAGAAATAAATAGACCCACCACCCGAATTGAATAAAAACTCTAATTGGAACTCAAACTCCGATTGATGTTTTGTTGGAAAAGCCGAGAGATTAGATTGTCGCGTCATAAGAAAAAAAGCAAAAATAATGGGGGGGAGGAGAAATCTTTTTTTATTATTGAAGCGTGTTTATTCATTCCTACTGTTATCATATGAATTTCGATTCTATCTTCCCGGAGTTCATTCTCCGGGGAACTCCGTTTAAATCATTCCGTCGAATTCCTTAAATCTCCTTATTTGAGGATTTCATTAGAAATCATGTAAAGACAATTCTTATTTGATATAGCTATTTGTGCAAGTATTTTACGGTTAAGAAGCAACTGTCTCTTGCGCAGATCGTGTATTAATCTACTATAACTATAGGATACCCTATCCTCGCGGGTTACTGCGTTTATCCGAGTGATCCACAAACGACGAAAATCTCTCTTTTGCCGGCCTCTATCCCGATGAGTAGAAACCAAAGCTCTCATTTTCTGTTGCATAATAGTTCGAGTAAGTCTTGAATGAGCCCCTCGAAAGGTTGATGCAAATAAACGCATTTTTGATCGACGTCTCCGAGCTATATATCCTCGTCTAACTCTGGTCATTGAATCAAATAAAACTTTGATGAATAACTAATTGATTTCTTTTCTTTCTTTCAGTCATTCTTTTCCCCTCTTCTAGTTTAATTAATAACAAAACGGATTCTTCCGATGTATAAAATAAAAATTCCAATGGCTTTTGCTACTATGACCTTCCCAACCACGATTTTTTATTTCTTCCAGGCATTTGCATTTCGCCCCAAAATAAAATAAGAAATTTGACCGATATTAAAATAAAAAATTTGACCGATATTAAGTATCAAATAAATAGTAATAAATACGTAGTAAATGGATAAATAAAAAAAAATAGAAATAAAATAGAAATAGTGGCTTCCATCGTTTCTATGGTTACTTCTTAAACGGTGAGGTCCTCTCTATACACCGGAGCCCCTTACTCAATGTTTTGGTAACTTGTACAGTTCACACTCTTTGGCTCTACCCATGAATTATACAGTAATAGGTCTTTTCACAACGAGATCTATCCATACAGTGACGGCATTTAGTTGTGAAGGTTGGCTAGGTAGCTGACCCTGTTAGTCCGTTCTTGCAAGAGTAGGAACAGAATAATTCTGTTTTTAAAATAAAATTTCCCCGCTTAATGGATACCACTTGCTACCAATGGGGAATTGCTTTTCATCTCAAATTGAGGTGATTGGATTTGCACCAATGGAAACCATAAATTCCATACCATACACAATAACACAATATAGGTATATGATAGATCACTATTTTTAGATAGTGAATGGAGTTCGTCCATTCCATCCTATTCGTTGGTACTGGTCATTGATACTGGAAAAATTGTCTCATTTGTTCCAGCCCATGATCTGAACGCGTCGCACATACACCCTAGTACATATTCCTCGACGCTGAGGACATCCTCGAAGAGCAGGGGATTTCGTAACATTGCGGATTGGCTGTCTTGTATTTCTAATAAGTTGTTTAATAGTTGGCATGCTGCATCGTATCCAAAAGCTGGTTTAGATCGATCCTAACCCGATCATGATCATGATGAATTACTTCTTAATTTTTTACCTGGGTAAGAACATAAAATATGAACTTACGGATCATTCTAATTATGGTTCGAGATAGAATCTAGGATTTTTATGCGAAACCCCCGTTATTTTCGATCGCTACAAGATCAACAATGCCATGAGCTTGGGCTTCTGTTGCTGACATAAAAACATCCCTTTCCATGTCTTCGGATATAACCCATAAGGGTTTTCCCGTTCTTTGTACATAAACCCTTGTGAGGGTTTCGCGTAGTCTTAGTAGTTCTTCCGCTTCCAGGATAAATTCTCCTGTTGATGCCTCATAAAAAGAGCTAGCAGGTTGGTGGATCATAACCCTGGCGATATAATAACATAATGAATGGTTCCCCTATCTCGCGCGATCGCATGAAGGGGTAGGATAAAGAATAACAAGCAATAGGAAAAAGATAGAATTGAACAACCGTACAGGCATACTTTTTTGTGCATTGCATACGGCTCCTAAATGGAATTTCCTTTTCCCTTCCATTGAAGAAAGAGACAAATAAGATCCATCAGATCCAGATCGTTGAATGCTCCATTTACCATCCTTCCTTTCGGAGGAGCCAAAAATACTATGATGGTTCCGTTGCTTTATATATTTATTTTATCTCGTCTGTGATTCTGCAATCCCAAAGTATCTTTCTGATCGGATCAAATAAGTCAAATTTTTTTTTCTTTCGTACTCTTTCATAACCTAAATATCGGAAAGAGACTTCTGGTGTAGAAGCAAAAAAGGATTTGTTTGTGACGCTGAAACAGACCTCCGATACATAAGATGAAATCGGGAAATAACCTTTGTTTCATACTACTATCTCGATACAGAATCTCATGTTATGGAAAAAAAAAAAAAATGAAATAATGGTTTGTTAATATCGAGCTCGAGGTGCCATGCTATTATTACTTATTATTTATATTCCATATAGCGATAGCGAAGGCATAGTCTTATGTTTTCTCTCAAATAAAAAAAAAACTCATTGGCGCCAAGCGTGAGGGAATGCTAGACGTTTGGTAATTTCTCCTCCGACCAGGATAAAAGATCCCATTGAAGCGGCTAATCCCATGCATATTGTATGTACATCTGGTGACACAAATTGCATAGTGTCATAAATAGCTATTCCGGGGATTACCCACCCGCCGGGAGAGTTTATAAACAAATAAAGATCCCTGGTCGCATCCTCTATACTGAGATATATCATGAGACCCACAATTTGATTTGAGATCTCACTATCAATCTCTTGCCCTAAAAAAAGTAATCTTTCTCGATGAAGTCGGTTGATTAGGACAAAATTTCCTTCGGAACCGCACACGCGCCTTTAGATGCATACGGTTCAAAAAATGGCGAAACGAAAAAAAAAAAAAGAATCAATGTGTCGATTCCAGCCCTCTTTGTTTTTGTTTTTTCGTAAAAAAAAAAGTTTTTTCCTAACTAAACGAAGAGGCTTTTTCTTCCATTTTTAAGAAACATGAGTTTTGAATCGCTTCCCTTTAACCTATAAGAATTTGAACTTTAACCTATAATAAAAAAAAAGAATTCATTGAACTTATCGAACTAACCTCTCATTGATGTATTGGTTTCATCGAGATTCGAATCACGATGTTATTTTCTTGTTCCTAAACGGGCCTCCTCAATTCTTTTAGGTTTATGCTCTACTCCGGGTAAAAATCTGCCCGAATTCTATTTGCACATATAGTACAAATAATCCCAGTACCACTTCTTTTTGCTTTTGCTACGACTTGTTTTTTTTTTTTTTCAATTTTTCAATTCGGCCGGTTTCATGCCTTCCACCAATACCAAATATTTGATGTATTCATCATATTACTTTATTGATTGGCAGTTTAAGATCACTTATATTATACATTATTTATGGTTATGGTATAAATATAAATATAATAAGAATCCGTTATGATACAAGCGGTAATTATCCGTAGATTCCCAATTTGGTATTTCCTGAACGGAGCCTGGATACTTCTTATTGGTCCAACCTAACCATAAATTATTCTAGTTGATAATACGGATTAATTGATACAATTTTGATCCCCAAACCAACAAAAAAATTGATCTAATTGCGCTTCACGCTCCAAATTCGAATTATAATTATTATTAACGATTCAATCAATCTTTCTTGGGCAAAACAGGGGGTATCTCGATCGGGGGAGAGAACGGGGAAATCCCATATGACCCAATATGTCTGACAAGTCGCACTATACGTCAACCCAAACTGCATCTTCCTCTCCAGGATTCCGAAAAGGCACTTTTGGAACACCAATGGGCATTAAGTTAAAAAAAAAGCACTAAGTACTATATTTTACTTTGATGTGGAAACGTAACAATGGCTTTCTCACCTTCCTAATATTTTCGTTTATTTTTTTTTTTTATTTAAAAACGTTTATTGGATTTTATCCATAGATTGGAGGGTTCATGGAGGAAGACAGAATGAATAACGAAAAAAAAAATTATTACGAATGGGTCATTCGAATGATGAACAAGTCTCTATGCATTTGCTCAAAAAAAAATGGGACCAACCCCCCCCCCATTGCGTATTGGTACTTATCGGGTATAGAATAGATTTGTTTCTCTTTGTTCCTACGAACAGAATTGAATTGTTCAATTATTTCCAATGGGAGGGAATAAATATTAACCCTTGCCTCGAGATAATCCACTGAAAGGCAGAGGGCCATAGCATAGTCTTTTCCAATGCGATAAAGTCACATAGTGTCCATTTATCTTTGATAAAAAAGGGGTATTTCCATGGGTTTGCCTTGGTATCGTGTTCATACCGTCGTATTGAATGATCCCGGTCGCTTACTTTCTGTCCATATAATGCATACAGCTCTAGTTGCTGGTTGGGCCGGCTCGATGGCCCTATATGAATTAGCGGTTTTTGATCCCTCTGACCCCGTTCTTGATCCAATGTGGAGACAGGGTATGTTCGTTATACCCTTCATGACTCGTTTAGGAATAACCAATTCATGGGGTGGTTGGAGTATCACAGGAGGAACTGTAGCGAATCCGGGTATTTGGAGTTACGAAGGTGTGGCCGGGGCACATATTGTGTTTTCCGGCTTGTGCTTCTTAGCAGCCATCTGGCATTGGGTGTATTGGGACCTAGAAATCTTCTGTGATGAACGTACGGGAAAACCCTCCTTGGATTTGCCCAAGATCTTTGGAATTCATTTATTTCTCTCAGGGTTGGCTTGCTTTGGTTTTGGTGCATTTCATGTAACAGGCTTGTATGGTCCTGGAATATGGGTGTCCGACCCCTATGGCCTAACCGGAAAAGTACAACCTGTAAATCCAGCGTGGGGGGCAGAAGGTTTTGATCCTTTTGTTCCGGGGGGAATAGCCTCCCATCATATTGCAGCGGGGACATTGGGCATATTAGCGGGCCTATTCCATCTTAGTGTCCGCCCGCCCCAACGACTATACAAAGGATTACGTATGGGTAATATTGAAACTGTCCTTTCCAGTAGTATCGCTGCTGTCTTTTTTGCAGCTTTTGTAGTTGCTGGAACTATGTGGTATGGTTCAGCAACTACCCCCATCGAATTATTTGGGCCCACCCGTTATCAATGGGATCAGGGGTACTTCCAGCAAGAAATATATCGAAGAGTTGGCGCCGGACTAGCCGAAAATCCGAGTTTATCAGAAGCTTGGTCTAAAGTTCCCGAAAAATTAGCTTTTTATGATTACATCGGTAATAATCCGGCGAAAGGGGGATTATTCCGAGCAGGCTCAATGGACAACGGGGATGGAATAGCTGTTGGGTGGTTAGGGCACCCCGTCTTTAGAGATAAAGAGGGGCATGAGCTTTTTGTACGCCGTATGCCTACTTTTTTTGAAACATTTCCGGTCGTTTTGGTAGACGGAGACGGAATTGTGCGAGCCGATGTTCCTTTTAGAAGGGCAGAATCAAAATATAGTGTCGAACAAGTAGGCGTAACTGTTGAGTTCTATGGTGGCGAACTCAATGGAATCAGCTATAGTGATCCCGCTACTGTGAAAAAATATGCTAGACGTGCGCAATTGGGGGAAATTTTTGAATTAGATCGTGCTACTTTGAAATCTGATGGCGTTTTTCGTAGCAGTCCAAGGGGTTGGTTCACTTTTGGACATGCTTCGTTTGCTTTGCTCTTCTTTTTCGGACACATTTGGCACGGTGCTAGAACTTTGTTCAGAGATGTTTTTGCTGGGATTGACCCAGATTTGGATGCTCAAGTCGAATTTGGGGCATTCCAAAAACTTGGAGATCCAACTACAAGGAGACAAGTAGTTTGATACAACGTTGTTCTGGTCTGGTATCATTCGCCTCTATTTTTTTTATTTAGCATAGGTATAGGCGGGGTACCGGAGAAATTTGTATTTTCATTATTGCTTTTCTTTAAATATTACCCTTTCCTTGTCTGGGAAATGATCCCAAATGCACAGGTGTGGAAGCTATAATTGTAAACCACGATCGAATCTATGGAAGCATTGGTTTATACATTCCTGTTAATTTCGACTCTAGGGATAATTTTTTTCGCTATCTTTTTTCGAGACCCGCCTAGGATTTCGACTAAAAAGATGAAATGATTTTTCATTATCTCAATTGAAGTAATGAGCCTCCCAACTAATAGGGGAGGTTCATCATTTGAACTAGTCTCCGTGTTCCTCGAACGGATCTCTTAGTTGTTGAGAGGGCTGCCCAAAAGCGGTATATAAGGCATACCCAGTAAAGCTTACAAGTGAACCGGATATAGAGATGGCGACTAAGGTTGCTGTTTCCATTATTAGAAAATTTCAAGACCACGATATGGTGGATCTACGTTACGACAAGATCGTTTATTTACAACGGAATAGTATACAAAGTCAACAGATCTCAACCAATGCAATAGGATTTATGGTTACACAAACCGTTGAGGACAGTTCTAGATCTGGGCCAAGAAGAACTCTTACAGGGGATTTATTGAAACCATTGAATTCGGAATATGGTAAAGTAGCTCCTGGATGGGGAACTACCCCCTTAATGGGGGTCGCAATGGCTCTATTTGCGATATTCCTATCTATTATTTTGGAGATTTATAATTCTTCCGTTTTACTGGATGGAATTTCAATGAGTTAGGCCCACAAGAACAACGAAGTCCTAGCTTTTGAATAAAAAATGAATCACTTAGGACTCGGATTTCTGGACCATTCTGGTAGTTCGACCGCGGAATTTCGTTGTTTCGGTAGTTCCGGAATATGAGTGTGTGACTTGTTATAATTGATCCTATTGATAGTGCAGAAATGGGTCTGTCATCTCATCTCAATGGAGATGGTTCTGCCCCGTCGGATATTTATTCGAGTATCTGGAGCACGGAATACATGGAATAGCTCAAGAGAAATATTTGAACTATGATTCATACCTACTATTCAGACCTCGCGACCGGACTCCTACTCCAAAAATTTTCAAAGAGGTATTTCATAAATCGAACGATTTTTTCTCTTTCCGAATCGTGTTTATTTTGGCCGAGGGACAAATCCTTCTCTGGATTTTTAGTCATAACATTCATTCATTAAGTAAGTGATGATCAAATGGTTCTTACTCAGAGAACCTTTGGGCTTAGCTTTAGGGCGAATCATCGTGGTTCTAGTATGAATCTGAGGTTTCAATCAAATCATAGGGTCTCAACAAGAGAATTCCTATCAATAGTAAACAAAATGACGCGCAAACAACAAATCAAATAAAAAAAAGGGGGGAAGAGAAAATTCAAGAGGCCTGTAACGATCAATATAAAGACGGATGAGCCCACTTGATATTTTAGCATTATCATCAAAAAGGGGGGATTTCAGATTTTGGTTCCTTCATACCCTCAGAGATGTTTGAACCAAGTTATTAATAAGTTTCAAACTTTCTATTACATATCTGTTTTAACCAGTATTTTGGTGTTTCCGCTTGAGCCGTACGAGATTAAATTTTCATATACGGCTCTTAGGGGGGTCCGTCGGTTTACCTATCTCAATAAAGTATATGATTGGTTCGAGGAACGTCTCGAGATTCAGGCGATTGCCGATGATATAACTAGTAAATATGTTCCTCCTCATGTCAACATATTTTATTGTCTAGGGGGGATCACACTTACTTGTTTTTTAGTACAAGTGGCTACGGGTTTTGCTATGACTTTTTACTATCGTCCGACCGTTACGGAGGCTTTTGCCTCTGTTCAATACATAATGACTGAAGCCAACTTTGGTTGGTTAATCCGATCAGTGCATCGATGGTCAGCAAGTATGATGGTTCTAATGATGATCCTGCACGTATTTCGTGTCTATCTCACAGGTGGATTTAAAAAACCTCGCGAATTAACTTGGGTTACGGGTGTGGTTTTGGCTGTATTGACTGCATCTTTTGGTGTAACTGGTTATTCCTTACCTTGGGACCAAATTGGTTATTGGGCAGTCAAAATCGTGACAGGCGTACCTGAAGCGATTCCTGTAATAGGTTCGCCTTTGGTAGAGCTATTACGTGGAAGTGCTAGTGTGGGTCAATCCACTTTGACCCGTTTTTATAGTTTACACACTTTTGTATTACCTCTTCTTACTACCGTATTTATGTTAATGCACTTCCCAATGATACGTAAGCAAGGTATTTCAGGTCCTTTATAGAGAAGACATACTATAGATATTTGTAATTGATCATATATCATTTCGTTTCGGCGAGGAACTATAGTATTTCATTGCTACAAATATGGATTATTGAAAAAAAAAAAAATAAGACATTTTAGTTGGAAATTTTCCCTCAACTAACCCAAAAGTATTCTTTAATTTGATACGAGTAGTTGAAGTGGATTCCCCGAAGAGAGATGGATTATGGGAGTGTGTGACTTGAACTATTGATTTGGCCGTGCGGATATATGATTTTATCTGCCACATTGGAATTCACAACCAAATGTGTCTCTATTCCAACCAACGTGTAAGCCCCCTTCCTTACACAGGATAGGCTGGTTCGTTTGAGGAGAATCTTTTCTATGATCAGACCCTAATCATGTTGCGCATGAACAGGCTCCGTAAGATCCGGTAGAATAAGTAATGTGAAATAAACCAGATTACGTTCTATCTATTTACTTATAGTATGGAAACGCATTCATTTCCTGTGCATCGATCCCGATCTATGATACTATCGGAGTGAAACAAGGGATCTAAGGAAGAGCAAGGCTAGACTTTATTAGTAACAAGTAAATCCTTTGTATGTAATGTTAAGAAGGCTCTATATATCGTGGGGATAAACACAAATCACAAGGCATGAGACCATCCAAAAAGCACTTGATCATGATCAAATTTGCAAGCCCACTTGGGTATTGAGCATTTACCTGTAAGAACTGAATTCCTTGCAATGGC